CCTGACCAAATCCACCCACATTAGGATTACTCGTTAATGGTTGATCCAATTTGATGGATTCACCCTCTGAAACAAGAAGTTCTGGGCCTGGAGGAATAATATCAACCACTTGACGTCCATCCGATGGATCTGTTATGGTTATTTCATATCCCCCTTTTTCTTTTCGTATGATTTTACTTACTATACCCGCTCCTGTAGCATTATAAACTGTATTGTTACTTTTGCTTCCGTCGGGATAAATCTGACCCCTTCCCCTATTTCCTCCTACGTATATAGGATATTTTAAGAAGTGAACATCTTTCTTAGTAGCGGGGTCGGGGGAAAGAATAGGAAAGGTGATTTCACTATATTTCTGACCAGAGACAGGCCCTATCACAAGAATATTTTTTTTATTAGGGCGATAGCTCTGAAAAGACAAATTGCCTATCTTTTCTTTCATCTCGGGAGAAATACGATCGGAAGGAGCTAATTCAAACCCCTCCGGTAAAATAAGAACAGCCCCCACATTCAAACCCCCTTTCTTACCATTAGCAAGAACTTGTTTCACTTGCTTATCATAAGGAATTCGAACAACTGCTTCAAATACAGTATCAGGAAGTACCGATTGTGGAACCTCAATATCCACGGGCTTATTAGCTAAATGGCAATTGGCACATACAATACGCCCAGTCGCTTCTCGTGGATTTTCATAACCCTGCTGTGCAAAAATGGGATATGCACTTGAAATGGATGTCCGAGTTATGATATATATCATGAGCAATATGGAAATAGATCGAGTAATCTGTTCCTTTATCCAAGAAAAAGTATTTCTAGTTTGCATGGTCTAATTATTGATCCGAAAATTTCTACAATAAATTGGGTAGGTCGCTAATATAGTTCCCTATCCACGATTCTGCTATATTACTGGAATCATTTTACTGAAATACTATAGGATGAAAATCCCCCGGATAGAAAGTTTTTAATGCTTATGTAGAACTACAAAGTAAGAAACATTCTAATTAATTAGATTCATATCGGTGGATCATTTATCAATCAGTCATTGAATGATAAATAACTACAAGTGACGGAGATACACGATTTAAATAAGAGAAAACCCAATATTTAAAAATACTATCCAGAACAACTGGAAAAATGCAAACAAGATAAGATATAATTTGATCATTATCATCAAATCCAAAATCTTTGTAGACAGAACAAATAATTAGTTTCCAAGTGTGGTGTGAATGAAATCCCATACATAAATCGCTTAATAAAAGAATCCAAAAAGCTTTTACTGTATCACTTAAGTTATATAGGAATTCCTGAGCCCAAGAGTTAAGAATAACAAGTTCTTCATTACCTAAAATAGAATAAAGGCTTAGAATAACAAAACTGATTATATTTGTCGAGAAATGCAAAATCGTATGGATACGATCCTCATTGTGTATCTTGATTAATTGGATCGTTTCTTTGTGGATTCTTAGAGGAAGCTTTTGTAGATGTGTCTCCGAGTATTCCTTGATCATTTCGTCCAAGAAGAGGATTTCCTCTAATTCTATGAACTTTTCTAGAATACTTTTTTCTTCAATATCATTCAAAAAAAGTTCGGATTGACCAGTATTGGACCAATTAGTAATCCAAGATTCCATACTTTTAGTAAATAAGAGAGAAATCCACCAGGGCAAAAATACTATAGATGCAAGATACAAAAGAGGAGTGAATGCTTTCTTTTTTGCCATTTTTAACCTGTGAATTTTTAATTAACCCGCTTCATTTGTCGACTCTATGTGATCGAATATTTCTTTCAAACATGAGTTCTAGACACGAAACCTATGAATCTATTTTATTTGTGATTTTGTTTGAATCTAGAAAGAATATAGAAATAGACTAAGACTCTACTTCGAATTCGAATGAAGAAATAATCAAAAATATTGTTTCCAGATATCTCAATTCATCAAATCCCAAACAAGTGTCTCCTTTCGATGAATGACCGAAAGAAGTCCTTTAAGGAATGAATATTATTGTGATTTTGAGACGAAAGAACTCCTTTTCTATCAAAATATCCAAAATATTTCGAAAGAATTCCAATGATTCCCCATAGCCAAGAATAGAATAATTGAGAGAAAGATATTGTGATGATCAAAAAAATGAGCGGCAAAACAAGACAGAAATGGGCCAGTTATCATTATTAAGAAAACCCATTATTGGTTAGTAAAGAACACAAACGAAAGGATAAAAAAGGTCGATTGACAAAAAGGAAATAATTTACAAGATATGATTTATCTGCATCTAAAGTATCACTTCCAACAAATATTGAACTTCAAAAAAAAAGAGAAATTTCTTTCTTTCGAAATCGTTTGATATATGAGATGAATTAAATCTAGTAGTTCAATTTCTTACTTGTTTCAATTGAGTTGCATGGATTTGGATACGCATAAAAAACCACAAAAAAAAGAGTTTTGTTTTATGGTTGTTCCATATACGTCGGCTTTGACTCGACTGAATGTTCTGACGAAACTTCAGTTAAGTTCTGTTATAGAAAAAAACAGGATTCTTGCATTTTTCTCTCCTGCTGAGGCTGAGAAAACATTCGTTCTTCAGCCTCAGTTCCTTTTTTTAAAAGACTTCAATTGGTATGCGCAAGAAATAGGCCAATTCCACGGCTTTTTGTTCAATTTCTCGTGGAGTCAAATTCTCATCAGTACGGGTCAACAGAAGAACCCCCCGGCCTCTGATATCTATATAAAGGACACGACGAGCATAAAGACCCTCTTTAACTCTTATTCTAACGGATTGAATATCTTTTAGACAGAATCGTAGGAATATGCGACGATTTTTTCCAGGAAATCCCCAACGAAAAATACACACCATTCCTTCCTTTCTATCGAATCGATCATAACCACTACCTACATTCCAGGAAATTGTGCACCACAAATAGAAACTAATAAAAAGACCCGCGATCCCGTAGAAAGACATCACGATCCCTTGTGGAAAAAAAGGGATTTGCTGATACGGAACAAAAGATATCAAATTTCTACCAAGATAACTGGAAATTCCAACCAATAAGAATCCTAATGAACCTAAAAAAACGGTAAGGGCCCAGAAAAAATTACTTAGTTTTCGAGCCCCCTTTATAAGTTCGAACCATAACTTTTTTGATCGCCAATTCATATTTGCTCCGATTTCATTTTATTCGAATTGAGAGAATACCTCCAATGATTTTGACTTTCTTTTTTTTGTTTCCGAAGAAACTCTCATCAACTAGCACTAGTTTGATGTGAACTAGTACTAGTTTGATGTGAACTTTTAAGAGTAATTCATCAAATTGGTTAGATCTAAACTAATAACATACCCTTCATATGATCCCAATATACATATAGATCCACCAACTTTACATTTTAGGCATCCAGCGCCCCTAATCTATTTGAAACTAGCTAGAATTCATTTACCCATAGATTATTTTCTGCAGGCATAAGAGCTTTTTCCTTTATGTTCGCCGGAAATCACATGTTATACCATATTTCCCGAAATAAAAATCTGTGTTATGTTACAAGTCTAAGTTTCAAAAAAAAACGGATGAGATTTTGTCCCCTCAGATCTAAACAATCTTGTTTTTTTGAACATAAAGAAATAAAGAAGCCATTGCCATTGCCGGAAATACTAGGCCTACTAAAGGCACAAAAATAGAGGGAAAATTGAAAGTTGTCATAAAATGGGTACCTCGATTTACTATTTGTACCTGTTATTATTTTATTTTTAATATCCTATTTTTTATTTATATTTTTTATTTATACTAATTATAATTAAAAATTGTAATTATTATGAATTCGTAGTTATTATTAAAGATATAAGTATCTAGATATCTAAGTGATAGAATAAGTCCATTTATTTAGTTCTATATTCCTTGGACTTATTTTATCACTTAGATCTTAGGTCACCAAAGAGAATGGAATTCTTATTTACTTTGATTCCGATAAGCTAACTACTTGTTTCCTACAAATAAAATAATGGAATTTAGCGCGCTCTACTTGATTGAATTGGATTGAAGCCGTGGAACTGCAAAAAATCAGTCAGAACGTGTTTTAAAAGTTTACGTGGTATGATTTGGTCCAATATGCCCTTCTCGAATAAAGGTTCAGCCTCTTGTGAACCTTCGGGTATTGGTTGCTTCAATGTTTCTTCAATTACTCTTTTACCCGCAAATGCAATGTAGGAATTGGGCTCGGTAAAAATGAGATCTGCCAACGTACCAAAACTAGCTGTTACCCCACCAGTAGTAGGAGATGCAAGGATTGATATATATACTAACTGGCTATTGAATTGATCATAATCCAATAGGGTACATGATATTTTAGCCATTTGCATCAAGCTCACACTTCCTTCTTGCATTCGCGCCCCACCCGAAGCGCACACTATAATAAGAGGTAGAGATTGATTGATAGCGTACTCAACCAAACGGGCGATTTTCTCTCCAACTACGGATCCCATACTGCCCCCCATAAACTCAAACTCCATAATCCCAAAAGCTACAGGAATACCATTTAGTTGACCTGCGCCTGTTTGAACAGCCTCATTTAATCCTGTCTTTTTTCGATAAGAATTAAGACGATCTTCATAGGGCGTGTCCCCCTCCTCCGAATCCGATTCAGAAGGTCTTTCTGAAACCTCCTCCGAATCCGATTCAGAAGGTCTTTCTGAAACCTCCTTCGAATCCGATTCAAAAGGATCTTCGGAAACCTCCTCTGAATCCGATTCAGAAGGTCTTTCTGAAACCTCCTTCGAATCCGATTCAGAAGGTCTTTCTGAAATCTTTTCAGAAGGTCTTTCTGAAATCTTCTTCCGAATCGCCTCTTGGATCAAAGAAATCTCTTTTCGAAGGTCTTCAAGCGTGCATTGATATTTACAAGGATCTTCGGAAACCTCCTTCGAATCCGATTCAGAAGGATCGGGATCCGGAGAGGCCATGTCTTCATCGATAGGATGCCAAGTATTGGAGTCGACTAAAAATTCGATTCTTTCTG